TGCAAAGGATCCGATCTTATGGCTATTTAACTGCCTTCCCCGCAGCTACTAGGGATCCGCGACTCAGGGGAACTAGTCTGACTCTTCACTCGAATAGAGGGAAATGGGGCGGAAAAGCCTGCCTAGGAAGATACCGGTCACTGGGATAGCACTATATATGCTCCTCGGTCCGGGCTTTATTATAACTGGGGTTAGAGAAGGTATCGATGCTTTTTTAAGTAGCAGAAGTGGTGGGTAAGCCTTGGCTTTTGTTGTGACTCTTGCTGTTGTTACTAGGAAAGCCTACTAAAAAACCTATTCCTCTAATCTAAGTGAGGATATAGCTAAATCAGTATAGGAAATGGCAAACCTCTCTTCTTCTTCCGAAAGCCGGTAAACATGTCTTTTCGATTCCTCTTTGCCTTAGTCTGAGAGGGAAGTTTTCTTCTTTTAATAGGAATTATTAAGGGCTCAATCAGTTCGAGCAGAGATCCGCTGGGATAGACAAGCTGACAATATCGCCATCTTAGAAATGCATTTCTTTCGTCTGGAACGGCATCCTATACATCCTCCGCCGCGGCTGATTCCCCTTTCAGAACCATCCTATGCTCGTAGCCTTTCTCCTAGCAACGTTGCTTCAGTTCTGACTGTCTTTGAGAACTATTCATATACTCTAGTGAGTGTCAGTGTTATATACCTGCTTACTTAATAATCAATCGCATCTCTAGCAGCCGTAGCAACGAAGGAAACAAGTCCGCCATACATAAAGCCTCACAGCGGACTATCCACCCCAGGCAGCCCTTTGCTCTATCCATTAGTCACATACCTTCCTTTCTTCCTCATGCCTATGCTATATTCCCCAGGTGGTCTTTCAGAGCCAAAAGGGGAGGTTTATGCAGTTATTCCCGTAGTTAGGATACTCCAACTTGATACTCTTCCTTAACGCTTCCGTCATAGATGGACTTGAAATTAAGACTTCGGAGAAGGAATAAGGCGGTATTCCAGGGCTTAGTTAATACAAAGAAGAGTACTCCTTCGTATTATATTATATTATATCACTGGGCTACCTCGGAAATTTTTTATGGATGTCCGAGCAGCAGGAAAGAGGAGTAGGTTCGCCCGTCGCTTCTAACTGCCCCAAACCCCCTTATCGGTTCTAAGACAGGAGAAAGAATATGACCTATGGCTTCCTAGCCCCAACGAGTCAGTTAAGTCAGAGTCAGCTCTACTAAACTAGTCATACGGATCAAGTCGAGAAGGAAGGAAGAGTCTTCACTCAGTCCTCTTTAGTTGGTACTTTGTAGAAGCAACAAGCCGGACAGGAGGCTTGTGTCGATGTAGCGGAGCTAGCCTTTCAAGAGGGTTCGAGGCCGAAGATACCTCTCAACTCGGGTCTTACTGATTCCCAACCCTCGCTCCTTAGAAGGAGATGTGAATCCCCACTCTAAAGTAGTCCGTTTAGTTACGAACCTAGCTACCCTACGCCTTTCGAGAATCATATCGGTGTTGAAAGAGCAAGAAGTCGCCACCGACGTTCAAGAGAAAGGGTTTTCCTAGAAGCAGCCACCCGGAAGCAAGAATCTCAGTTTACTTCCTATGGCATGTTGAAGACGTTGGGGGAATCCTTCGCCCGAAAGGGTGGTGTTCACCTACTTCTTCGCCGCTCTCCTTGCATCCGAGCTACAATATAGTCGGACAGGAACAACAAACAACCGTAGGAGCAAAGATCAGAGGACGGCGTTCGGAAAGACAGGAAGAGTAGTTAGCCGAAGGCATCACTCATTCACTACCAATGGGATCAGCAAATAGTATTCCCTTTTTGGGGCATGAAAGTAAAGGAAGCAGAGGAAGGCATTAGGCGAAGCCGGGCAGTTTGTTATACCGCTGTATACGCGATCAAGAGATTACGGATGAGCCACTCTCATGAAACCGATTCCAATCTATCAATAACTTGAACTCCCCAGGCAAGTCTCCTTCTCTTTTGGAGTGAAAAAGTAAGGAATCTTACCCATTATGCCTGCTTTTCCTACAGTTTTGTTAGAGGGGGACTCTTCTTTCTTGGAAGCATCTATCTCTCTGGGAAGCCTGATCTAGACCTGCCTCCTTCTAGTTTCCCTAACTTCGGGTTTCCATCTTCTCCCTTAACATAAAGGCGTCGTAAGGTAATAATAAAAAAATGAGACAAAAAATATGAATCGTTGCTGCTTCTCCCCGTGAAAGAAGAAGAGTTAGCGGTGTTCTAATCCGAGCTACCAACCCCAAATGAAAGATTCAAATTCCATCGCATAAAGGCCCCAAAAGCAGTACTTTGATGAATTGGTATTAACTATTAAATGTTTCCTCCCGTACTCGTCTTTTGAAAGCCGTCATTCTGGATTTCTTTTTTCCGTATGCCGGGGAAAGTGCCTCACCTTTCTACATTAATTATAAAAAAAATATCCTCGGGTCTCTATAAAACAGAATGAAAGGCCCGGGTGGGAGCACAAACAAAAGGAGAGAGGAAAAGTATAAAGGGAGAAGA